AATCCATGAGAGATTATTTGTAAAAGAACTCCGTTGAGTCCTGTATCGGTTATAGAACCAATTCCTATAATTATAAAACCCATATGAGATACAGAAGAATAAGCTATTCTTTTTTTTAAATTACGTTGGCCAAGAGATGTTAAGGCTGCATAGATTATTTGGATTGTGCCTACTATTACTAACCAAGGAGAAAATAGGTAATGGGCGCGGGATAATAATTCTATATTGATTCGAACCAACCCATACGCTCCCATTTTTAATAAGATTCCGGCTAGAAGCATACAAGTACTGTAATGTGCTTCCCCATGGGTATCTGGTAACCATGTATGTAGGGGTATAATGGGCGATTTGACAGCAAAAGCAATAAAAAAACCAATGTAAAATATTATTTCTAAAGCCACAGGATACGACCGATTAGCTGATGTTTCAAAATTTAATATTGGTTCATTAGAACCATATAAACCTATACCTAGAACTCCCATTAAGAGAAAAATGGAGCCGCCTGCCGTGTACAAAATAAATTTTGTAGCCGAGTACAAACGTTTCTTTCCTCCCCACATGGATAGAAGTATATAAACGGGAATTAATTCTAACTCCCACATGATGAAAAAAAGGAAAAGGTCGCGAGAAGAAAATGATCCTATTTGACCACTGTACATTGCTAACATCAGGAAATGAAATAATCGAGAATCTCGAGTAACAGGCCAAGCCGATAAAGTAGCTAAGGTAGTAATGAATCCCGTTAGTAAAACGGGTCCTATAGAAAGTCCATCTATTCCTAATCTCCAATGTAAATCAAAAAAACGGATCCATTTATAATCCTCCAATAGTTGGATTAATGGATCGTCTGCTTGGAAATGATAACAGAATGTATAGGCCGTTAGAAGGAGTTCTAAAATACATATACATATAGTATACCAGCGAATAGCCCTATTTCCCCTATGGGGAAGAAAGAAAATTAAGGAACCCGCAGATATCGGCAAAACTACAATTATTGTTAACCAAGGAAAAAAATTCGTGGTAAAGACAAGATACACTTGGACCAGAAAGACCCGTGCTCAAAATATTTTGCGCACGGGTCTTGTCGGTAAAAAAAATCAAATGGATTCAAGTAGAGTTTGTTGGAACGTATCAATAGGCTAGACCCATACTGCGAGTTGTTTCAGCTCCTAAATAAACCCGAACACTCAAGAAATCTGTTGGACAGGCGGATTCACATCTTTTACAACCAACGCAGTCTTCCGTTCTTGGAGCGGAAGCAATTTGTTTAGCTTTACATCCGTCCCAAGGTATCATTTCTAATACATCGGTCGGGCAGGCTCGGACACATTGAGTACATCCTATACATGTATCATAAATCTTTACTGAATGTGACATTGGATCTATAGAATTTTGGACGTCATAAATTTTCGACCTAGTAAGTTTATAAACAAATCCTATATTTATATACCAGATGAATCGACAAGTTATCAGAATTTTTCTAATCAATTTACTTCTGGACTGGTTTATTATAAAATATAAAAGGAATGGCCAAAATACTTTGATTTCTTATGTTTTTGCAGACAAGATTATACTTTAACATGCTAATTCGAATGAATTTATTTAGGAATATTAGAATTCCTATGATTAATACTACTTATTCAACAAATTCGATTGATTAATACGAGTTGATTTTCGATTACGATAAATTGATGAAAGAATAGCCAGTCCAATAGCTGCTTCAGCGGCTGCAATAGCTATAACAAAAATTGAGAAAATATCTCCCTTTAATTGACGATTATCAAAAAAATCAGAAAATGTTACAAAATTGATATTAACTGCATTCAATATAAGTTCAAGACACATAAGGGCTCTAACCATATTTCGACTTGTGATCAATCCATAGATACCGATAGAAAATAAGTAGGCACTCAAAACAAGTACATGTTCGAGCATCATTAAGCAACTCCTTATCAATCTCATTCATTTGAATCTAAATAACAATTCAATCGATTTGATTGAATCACATATAACAAGCATGGAATTTTTTAATTGCTGAGTTTTTATTGACGAGCTACAGCAATTGCACCTATTAAAGCAACTAAAAGAATTATTGAGATGAGTTCAAATGAAAGAAAAAAATCTGTTGATAAATGAATTCCAATTTGTTGACTATTGCTTATCAAATCTTGTTCTAGAACCTGGTTTGATCTTGTAGTCCAAATAATCCCGTACCATGACGTATCTGGAATAGTAGTAATTAGTGAAATAAAAAGACTTACGCAAACCATCGAAGTAACCCCATCTCCAACAGTCCAAAGATTAGAATCTTTGTAATATTCTGAACCATTCATGAACATCACAGCAAAAATAATTAAAACATTTATAGCCCCTACGTAAATAAGTAGTTGCGCAGCAGCTACAAAGTAGGAACTCAATAGAATATAGAATAAGGATATACAAACAAGAACCAATCCTAACGAAAAGGCAGAATAAATTGAATTGGGAAGTAATACCACTCCTAGACCTCCTAAGATCAGACCCGATCCCAGAAAGACTAAAAGAGAATCCTGTATTGGCCCAGGTAAATCCATTTTAAAAATATATAAATCGAAATATTTCATGACTTTATTGACCTGACCAGGAAAAAAGAAGTAACTCTATTTTTTTATGTTTATCATACTTCTTAACTTTAAGTTAATTTTAATTAAATATTAAATAATTTGAATAGGTGGGGTTGATGTATATAGTGTTATTGGAGACCTATCATTCAATATCTACAAGAATAGTTTGAAAATATATATTTTTAAATCATTACTCTAATATAGAAATCAATTTTGAATCTAAACTAAACGACAAGGTTAACCAACCTTTGGATTGGTCAAGGAAAGTCTTATTCTTTTAGATTCTTTTAGTTCTTTTAGATCCAAACTCAACCTTAATTTATTTTTATATTTTGAATTTAATTGTTAATTGAGGATTTTTTTGAATCGAGAGATTTAGGTATTTTTTCTTTGAGGCGAATTCGAAATTGTTCGAATTGTGCAATCATCAATTACTGACGTTGGTAAGCGACCCAAAGCAATTTGATTATAATTCAATTCGTGACGGTCATAACTCGAAAGTTCGTATTCTTCAGTCATTGATAAACAATTTGTTGGACAATACTCAACGCAATTACCACAAAATATACAGATTCCAAAATCAATACTGTAATTAAACAACCGTTTCTTTCGAATATCACTTTCCAATTTCCAATCTACAACGGGTAGATCTATAGGACATACACGAACGCATACTTCACAAGCAATGCATTTATCAAATTCAAAGTGGATTCGGCCTCGGAAACGTTCCGATGTGATTAGTTTTTCGTAGGGGTATTGAATAGTTATAGGTAAACGATTTGCGTGAGACAGGGTAATCGTGAAACCTTGACCGATGTACCTGGCAGCTCGTATTGTTTGTTGACCATAATTCATGAACTCAGTTACCATAGGGAACATATCGTGAATGGGTATAAATAATAAAATTGTAGGCTTGTTTCTTTCTCTTGTTTGAGATAAGTATTGAATATAGAATATTTGAATCCTTTACAGTGAAAGAAGTTGGGACGAAGTTGTTAATAATAGATTACCTAGAGAAATAGGTAAAAGAAATTTCCATCCAAGATTTAATAGTTGGTCCATTCTCAGCCTTGGTAAAGTCCATCTTGTTACAATAGGAATGAACAAGAACAAATAAGTTTTAGCTAATGTAATAAAGATGCTGATTATTATTTCAAAAACTTTACCTACTTTGTCAAAAATTTCAGGAACGAATATGTACGGAATAGAAAGATTCCAACCTCCTAAGTAAAGAACTGTTACAAATAATGAAGAAACTAGTAGATTCAGATATGAAGCAACGTAAAATAAACTAAATTTTATACCCGAATATTCGGTTTGATAACCCGCTACTAATTCTTCTTCTGCTTCTGGTAAATCAAAAGGTAATCTCTCACACTCGGCTAGAGAAGAAATTATAAAAATGATAAACCCTATAGGTTGACGCCACAAATTCCATCCCCAAAACCCATATTTTGACTGCGCTTCAACTATATCAACTGTACTTGAACTGTTAGATAATCATAGTCGATTAGAACATCGCTGTTCTCATCACTATTACAGAACCGTACATGAGATTTTCACCTCATACGGCTCCTCAAAGGTCACAAATAAATCTAAGGACATTTAATTATTATTTATCTGTATCTTAATATTTAATTTTGGAGGATAGAGTCAAAACTTATCCTACGTTCCCAAATTAGACCAACGGAATTCTGTTTGCTATATTTTATATTAACATATATATGTTAATATAAAATATATTTAAGAAAAAAGTGCTTCTGAATTAATCTCATCTTTTAATTTTAAAAATGTCATTTTTGTTTGAACTTAACTTAATCCTTGAATAAAAAACTTTTTGTAACAACATCACAGAGAGATTTCAACCATCATATTTTCAATTACGAAAAAGAATTAGACGTTCCATTAATTTATAAATCGTGCCAAGAGTTCTATCTTTCTAACTAAGGAAAAGATATAGGAAAAAAGAAGAAAAACAAAATCTTTTTTTTGGAATTATTCTATTTTATTTCGTTCCTATTCTCCTTTCTCATAAAAAGGGATTTTAATCAAAATAAAAGATTACTTCGTTCTTGATAGTTATTTGCTTAATCGGTGGATAGGAACATACTCTGGGTCAGAATCGTGAGTAGTACTTCTTGATCATTTCTACTAACTTAAAGTCCCAATCCGATTTCCGTTTATATATACAGAAATATCCTCTTGAATAATTTAGAGAATATCCATTACTAATCCTTTGTGTATTTTGGTCTTTCTAACCATCCACTCAATTTTGTTCAACCTCTCGTTTAAACCCGCTTCAAGTGATGATAACTAACCCTTTTACCATACATGGGGTAAACAGTCTCTATTGCTTATATTTACTTTTACTTAATTCTTGTACATAGGAAATGAGACTTAACCTTTTTACTGCAAATTTGGAAGCTGTTTTGTTTCACTCATATAACTATCTGCTTTAATTCATCAACCAAATGATGACTAGAAAAATGAAAAATATTTATTTAACCCTCTTCTTAGATCTTAGAAATTAGAAAGAAAAGAACTGGGAAAATTTTCTATTTCACCGAATCACACGTAGAGATATTGATAATACACATAAAGTTAATGGTATTTCATAACTAATTGATTGAGAAGCAGCCCGTAGACCACCTAAAAAGGAATATTTATTATTTGATCCATAGCCTGACATAAGAAGTCCGACGGGAGCAATGCTTGAAATAGCAATCCATAAAAAAACCCCAATACCAAGATCGGCTAGAATAAGGCGGTATCCAAAAGGAATTACTGAATAACTTAGTAAAATGGAAATAACTGCGACAGATGGTCCGATACTGAATAAACGACCATCTCCTCTACACGGAATAAGGTTCTCTTTGAAAAGTAGTTTTGTACCATCTGCTAGAGCTTGAAGAATTCCTAAGGGGCCAGCATATTCAGGTCCAATACGTTGTTGTATCCCTGCAGATATTTCTCTTTCTAACCAAACAATTACGAGTACACCTATTGTGATTCCTAATACAAGAGTCAAAATCGGGACAATTATCCATATAATCCCATAGACCCCTTTTAAGGATTCCAATCTGGAAAAAGAATTGATAGCTTGTATTTCCGTTGTATCAATTAGCATTTTTAACGATCAACTTCTCCCATAATGATATCTATGCTACCTAATATCGTCATAATATCAGCCAATTTCATTCTTTTAACTAACTGAGGAAGAATTTGCAAATTGATAAAACCCGGTGGGCGAATTTTCCACCTCCAAGGAAAAACACTCTGATTTCCTATCAGAAAAATTCCTAATTCTCCTTTTGGGGCTTCAACTCTCACATAAAGTTCTTGTTTCGCCAACTCAAAGGTTGGAGAGGGTTTTTTACTAATAAATCGATATTCAAAATCATTCCATTCGGGATCTTTTACTCTATTAAAACGTCTTATTTCTAAATTCTCATAGGGCCCTCCTGGAATTCCTTCCAAAGCCTGTTGTATAATTTTTATTGATTCTTTCATTTCACCTATTCGTACTAAATAACGAGCTAATGAATCCCCTTCTTTTTGCCATTGAACTTCCCAATCAAATTGATCATAACACTCATAATGATCAACTTTACGAAGATCCCATTGGATTCCGGAAGCCCGTAGCATTGGTCCTGATAAACCCCAATTTAGTGCTTCTTCTCCGGCAATAATGCCCACGCCTTCAACTCGTTCTAAAAAAATAGGATTCCGTGTAATAAGCTTTTTATATTCAGCAACCCCCGTTAAAAAGTAATTACAAAAATCCAAACATTTATCTATCCAGCCATGAGGTAGATCAGCAGCTACTCCTCCAATACGAAAATAATTGTGCATCATTCGCATACCGGTAGCAGCTTCGAATAGGTCATATATCAATTCCCTTTCTCGAAAAATATAGAAGAAAGGGGTCTGTGCACCAATATCTGCCATAAAGGGGCCAAGCCATAACAAATGTGAAGCTATACGACTCAACTCTAACATAATGACTCTCATATAACTAGCTCTTTTAGGTACTTGAATATTTCCTAATTGTTCGGGTCCGTTTACAGTTATTGCCTCTGTGAACATAGTAGCTAAATAATCCCAACGTGTTACATAGGGCAAATATTGTATAATTGTTCGATTTTCCGCAATTTTCTCCATCCCTCTGTGTAGATAACCCAATATCGGTTCACAGTCAATAACATCTTCACCATCTAGAGTAACAATGAGTCGAAGAACACCATGCATTGATGGGTGGTGAGGACCCATATTGACTATCATGAGGTCTTTTCCTGTAGCTGGTACAGTCATAAGTTTTTTTACCCATTCATTCTTCCATGAATTGCTGAAAGTGAAAAGAAGTTTATCCAAATTTAAACGAATAAAAAAAAATAAGTACTTAAAACGATTCTTCCAATTAACGGGTTTTTGTCTCTCGAATACTCAAATGACCAATTAATTCTTTATAACGTACTCTATTTTTTTTTGCCAAATAAGCCAACAGCCGTTGACGTTTTCCTAAAATTTTTCGCAAACCTCTCTGAGATAAATAATCTTTTTTGTGCACTTCCAAATGTGAAGTAAGTCTCCGTATCTTATTAGTAAAACGGAATACTTGAAATTCAACTGTCCCTCTCTTTTCTTCTTCAGAAATAACCGAAATGAATGCATTTGTTACCATAAAGGATTTCCCCTCTTCCACTTTTAGAGATATGGATTTTACCGATGAGTAATAATAATATTATTAATTTTTAGTAATTTTAATGTGTTATATACAATAATCTGAATTTCTTTATGGCCTCCTAATTTTATCAACTCATATTAATTCATTCAGGAATTTTATTCCGAAAACGAAAAAGGGAGTTCGTTTTTGTATGACATAATTTAGACCTAAAATGAAGAAAATTCTGTTAATTGATTTTTAGGTCTAATTGATACCTCAGTGGTTTTAGTCTTTGTATCGTATATTAGAATGGCATGGAACGCGGGGCATGTGAGAATCTCTTTACTTTCATATACCCAAAAGGGTATAGCATATATAGGAAAAATGAACTATCCACGACTTTTCAACCGCGGATATATCTGTATCCTTAACATACTGAAACGACTGCCGTTATTCGTATCAAACCAATAGCGATTTATACAAGCTAAATCTTCTAATCGATAATTAGGCCAAAGAAAAGGCTTTAATTTAATTAATTCATTCTTATCTTTAGCAAGATGGTTCCCTTTCTCCAAAGATTGACTGCAATTGTTTTCAGTCCAAAATATTGGATTTTTATTCCTATTCTTTGAATTGAAACAAATGAAAATTATCAACTCTCTACGACGTCTATGTGATAAAATGTTTTCGGGAACAAGCAAATCAAAATCATTCTTATCAACATAGGTTTGTTCTCGATATCCTTGATTGGTTTGGTGCTTACTCTTATGAATCAATGAAATACCTAAGGTTTGATACATAATAAATTGTCCGCCATTTTTTACAGATAGACGGGTGGGTTCGATAATCAAGACCCCCCTTTTGATTAATTCTGCAAGACGTAAATTCTTCTGAATCAGCATTATATCCAAACTCATTTCTCTTCTTTGAATCGAGGATATAGTAATTTTTCGTGGATTTATCAGCCTAAGCAGAAGACAATATATTTTGATATTATTGATCATTCTTTGATTCAAAGCATCGCCCCATCTCAATTGAAAAAGTAAATAACGTTTTAGGAAGGAATCTAGTTCTGCCCCTGTACTACTTTTGTATTGTTTTTTATTTTTATCCCCATTTCTCTTCGATCTTGCATAAGGATCTTCAATATCTTTTTCGTGGTTTGTTGAAGGAACAGATCCGTGATTCCCTTGTTTTTGTACATTTGCTCTAAGATCTCTTTTGCTTTCGATAGTTTCTTTTTCTTTTTGATTCTTTATTTTTGAAACACATTCCCCTTTTTGTTTTTGGTTTCCTTTGATGTTTTTATTTTTACTAATAGCGTTTTCATTTCGATTCCAATTTAAAAGAAGTACTTTACTTGGTATAACCCAAGGTTTGATTTTATATAGATTAAAAAGTAGCACAAATTCTGGGAAGAACCAAAGTCCCAGAGTCGAGATGGGGCGATTTAGTATTTCTTCATTCATTCCCATCCAATTTAAAAAAACTTTTTGGGGATTTGGTGAATTGATTTTAAGGGGATTTGGTGAATTGATTTTAAGACTTTGCGGAAATATAAGATAAACAAGGTCTTTTTTATCAATTTTATCAATTATTTGATAATTGTTAGTATCAATCTTAGTATTTTGATTACTCTTGGTATCGATTTGGATCCAGGACTCAATAGTTACTTTTTGGCTAAGATCAAAATTGATGATTTTCCAATCAAAATTTTTTCTATCGGGAGTTTTTTCCATATATATATATCTAATATCGCCATAATTATTAATAGGGATACTCCCCCATATAGCAAAAAAATTGTGTTTATGTGGGTTGGAATTATAAGAAATATTTTCGTTCTTTTTTACTTGTATTTGAAAGTTCGATCTATAAATAGATGAGTTCTTCTTATTTTCATAATTCAAATTAATAGATTTATATGATAAAAGATCATATCTAGAATTTTTTTGAAAATTATCTTTTTGATTCAATAAATAATAGACTTCAGAATCGTTTTGTTTTTTGGACTTAATTTTTTCATATGAATCCCATTTGAAATTTTTAGTCTTACGACGTAAATTAATTCTATTTCTCCACTTTTGTGGTATTAATCCAAACCATTTAATACGAGATAAATGGTATTGATAATGTCCTTTTAACCAGTTTTTCCATTCATTCATTTCATAACTCGGAAGTTTCTTATGATTATGACTTAATTTTGAAGGAATTATTCCTTGTATTTCAAAAGAATTCTTTATTTCAGTTTTAATAAAAAAAGACATTTCGGGATATTGAAAAACAGATCTTAATTTATACAAGTTGCTAACTTGGGTTTGTGATAATTTGTAAAATACATATGTTTGTGATAAGTCGCAAAAACTATATGAATTTGTCGTATTTCTAATACTATCGATTGACCTTTTTAGGGTTGAAATAGTTGAAATAAAATGAATTGTATTTTGATTTTTTTTATTAAGCCTTTCTTGATTTGTTTCATTAATATTAATGGGTTTATCCATAATTTTTTTTATTGATTCAAGAAAAAGTTGTGTATTGAGTCTGGGAATATTAATAATAGATAAAAGTATATCTATGTATATTCTTTCAACGAAAATTTTTATAAAACAATCTAATTGATAGATTAATCGGATATTTCTTCTTTTTAATATTTGCCAAATATTTGTTGGTGATTCGAATCTTTTAGCATTATAACTTTTTTTGGTAGGATTAATAGATACTCTCGGGATTCTTT